CAAAGGTATGACCGGCATAAAATCGACAATTGGATTTAAAAAAGAGTAGGCCTCGGGTAATTTGGCCAAGAAAAAACTACTCGAAGAAAGGGCAGAGTTAAGACAGATACCGATCAAACTAAAAATATTAAGCATAACAAAGATTTTTTTCTTGGAGATATTGTATTTTGATTGAGTTATTGATATAAGGCAAAAAATAATGAAGAAAGTAAAGTAGACCAAAAAATCCTTTCAACCCACTCACCCAATCAAAAGCCTTCAATTCTAACAAAGAGAATATAAGAAATCATACGTTTATACAATACAATATCTTAATTAAATTATATGTAATGATCAATCAAGTCCAGTTTAATTCTATATTATATCTACACGTAGCAAAATCCTATCAACAATATAGTGCATAGATATGTATTTGCATTGGAATTGACGAAAAACCAACACTCATATTAGTGTTTATTAGTGCAGAATTGAAATTTAAATGGGGCGTGGCCAAGTGGTAAGGCAACGGGTTTTGGTCCCGCTATTCGGAGGTTCGAATCCTTCCGTCCCAGAGCACCCATTATATTCGGAAAACTCTTACTTTTTTGAACAAGACTCTCTTTAAGATCTTTAATTTGAATTTTAGAGTGGAGTAGTTGATTCTTGTTTATCATTTTTACTTATTCTTCTCTGAATCAGAGAAGAATATTGTTTTCGCAAACTAAATTGCGTTCGAATGAGACAGAGATGTAACTTATTTTGTTATCTAGGTCAGATGGGAACATAGACCCCATACCACACTAGTTTGAATAAAAAAAGTTGGACAGACTATCATTGTATGCCTATGCCCATCCCTCTGCTATTCCTATTGAAGTTAATTTAGGTACCATATCCTATATATTTTCGTTTTAATATTTAATTTAAATACATATATCTATGTATCTGTCTGAATCTCATTAACAAACGATCAAGTAAATTACATATGTAACAGATCTGTTTTCTTTGCACCGAGTTTTTTGTCATTTTTTGTTTGGGTCTAAGAGTTCTATAAATTGTTGTAAAATTTTAGGCGAGGGATTATTCATACATTCTATTAAATTAGATTTTTTTGGGGGGGTCTAGAAATAGAAAGGTTACAGAAAACTTATGGAACCTCAAGTCAAATACAATGCATGGTATCATTCTATTTTCGTAACAACGGCCTTTGTTTGTATTTTGTGAAAAAAAAACTTATGATCACTTAAATTGGAATCGTCAATTCTAGAATATCCGGGATTAAATTACTTGCAGTGACAGTTCTTCCATTTATTTGCTAACTATGGGATTAAAAAATTAGTGCTGAGACGTTTTCAGAAACTAACTACCCATTCATATCTATTTCTATTATAGATATAGAAGGACAAAAGTATAGATTTATTATTATTTAGCGATCGCACTAATGACTATTCATGATTCCATAATTGAATCAATTAAATACTCGTTCCAAACTAGAGGAATGTTATGGTAAAACTTCGTTTGAAACGATGTGGTAGAAAGCAACGTGCGACTTGAAGGACATGATCAGCTGTGGATGTAATAATCCACCATTTTATTACGAATAAAAGTGCTCTTGACTCGACATCCTTTGTTCTGCTCGACTAGAACCCATCAGTTTTTTCTTGGGTTGTAATGTAAAAAAGGGGTAATTATATACATGATGGAGCTCGAGTAGAAAGTATTGATTCATGTCTCAAGGGTAAGGGTCTAGGGTTAGTGTCAATTAATAAGTTTGACCAACTTCGTAAATATAGCTTCTATATAGAAATTGAAAGGATTCAATTTTAGAAAGTTTCAAATCTAAAATAAAAGTCAAATTTGTTGGACTTGGTAAAACTTTTTCAATCAAAAGTGGAACACGCGTGAATCAACCGTTCTGATGATTCTTTGATAGAACGAAATCACAAAAAAGGTATGTTGCTGCCATTTTGATAAGGATTAAGGATCACCGAAGTAATGTCTAAACCCAATGATTCAAACAAAAGATAAAGGATCCTGGAACAAGGAAACACCATTTTTCATTGTCTCAACAACTAAATCTGAAGAATAAAACAGATTCTAAACGAGACAAGAAGGGGGCTAGAGACCACTCAAAAAATGAAATAGCTTAGGGGTTGTGAGCTATTTGAGAGTTATCCCACTTGAGTTATGAGTACAATTTTTTGTTTTACATTTATAAACGAAAAAAAATAAAATCTTTAATCATAGTCTAATTGATTTGCTGATTTTAGGGATCTATTTGCCATTCTAATTTTATACATAGACATAATTTTCTCGAGCCGTACGAGGAGAAAACCTCTTATACGTTTCTAGGGGGGGTATTTTCATCTATCCCAATGAGCCGTCTATCGAATCGTTGCAATTGATGTTCGATCCCGAAGAGAGGGGAGAGATCTCCGGAAAGTTGGTTTTTATGATCCGATAAAGAATCAAACTTATTCAAATGTTCCTGCTATTCTATATTTCCTTGAAAAAGGCGCTCAACCTACAGGAACTGTTCATGATATTTCAAAGAAGGCGGAGGTTTTTAAGGAACTTCCCTTTAATAAAACAAAATTTAAATAAAGAGTATAAGCTTTTCTCTACTATGCTACTATGCTCCGCCTTTTCGTATTGTTCCCATAGAATCCCCTGTTCTAGTGGTATTGGTATATAACGACAAAAAGCGAAGGTGGATAATCCCAAAATCGAGGGACTAGATGAAGAAATTGGATCTCGAAATATAAAATTATTACATTATCTACAATCGACTGGTTTTCCGTTTTCATTGGAACTCTACTAACAAATAATAATAACCACGGAAGCAAACTTGCTTATTCGCTCAACTTATATTGATTGAATAACTCGGATTTTTTTTGACTACTTTTTTATTCCTTGATCTACTATCTACACCTTTTTGCATCTATGTAGTGCCAATCCAACACCAGTCCTTATAGTTAATATTTAATTGATTTCCATTTTCACCACTGTATTCTTTTCGTAACATTTATATTGACAACAGTGTATCGAACAAATATAATTTGATCGTGTATAAATCTTTTCGTGCCATAGGTTCGGTTTTTTATTTTACTTCATTCAATTGATGGGTTCGTTGAATTCGCTGTGATACAATAATTTTTTATTGGAGTGAAAAAAAAAAAAGAAAGGGAGGTTGATTCACTTGTACATTTATATCTATTCTAAATTCTAATTATATTTAAATTTAGTATATTTGCATCTGATCTCTTCATTTTTATGTTCAGTTCAGAAGCGATTTAAATTTGAGATTTCTTTTTGTAGTCTTAGTTTAAAATGTGTCATGGCACTCAAATTTAGTTATATTTTTTTTACTGTATTGACATTTACACATCCTAATTGTTTTTAGATTTTTGGGTTGCTAACTCAACGGTAGAGTACTCGGCTTTTAAGTGCGGCTAGTATCGTTTACACATTTGGATGAAGCAAGGGATTCGTCCATACCATCGGTAGAGTTTGTAAGACCACGACTGATCCTGAAAGGGAATGAATGGAAAAAATAGCATGTCGTAGCAATATATAATTCTGAGAATATTGCATTCTTACCGGATCGGTACAAAGACTTGTTTAAAGGCTTGGATCGGGGCGGAACAAAATGAATTAAAAGTTGGGTCGAGTGAATAAATGGATAGAGCCCTATGGCTCTAATTATAGGTAAAAAAAAAAGCAACCGGCTTCTGTTCTTAACTTTGAATGATTACCCGATCTAATTAGATAGACGTTAAAAATGGATTAGTGCCTGATGCGGGAACGGCTTCTCCTATGAGTGGATTATCCTTTTTTTTATGAATCCTAACTATGTTGATATTCTCCATTATGCATTTTATGCATTGGAGAGGAATGTGTAGAAGAAGCAGTATATTGATAAAGATAATTCAATTCTTTCCAAAATCAAAAGAGCGATTGGGTTTTAAAAATAAAAGATTTCTAACCATCTTGTTATCCTATAACGAACATAAACCTATTAGATGAAAAAAAAAAGAGGATGGAGAGTCCGTTGATGAGCTTACCTGTCTCCGAGGTATATATTATTTTATTAGTATACTACCTTGTTTTGACCGTATCGCACTATGTATCATTTGATAATCCAAGAAGTATCTTATGCCGATCTTTGGTTCAAATCTAATTTCAAATGGGGGAATTTCAACGATATTTTGAACTCGATAAATTTTTGAAACAGGACTTCCTATATCCGCTTATCTTTCAAGAGTATATTTATGCACTGGCTCATGATCATGTTTTAAATCGATTCATTTTGGTGGATAATTTTGGTTATGATAATAAATCCAGTTCACTAATGGTGAAACGTTTAATTACTCGAATGTCTCAACAGAATCCTTTGCTTATTTCTGCTAATGAGTCAAACCAAAACCTGTTGTTGGGGCATAACAAAAATTTTTATTTGCAAATGATATCAGAGGGATTTGCAGTTATTGGGGAAATTCCCTTTTCCCTAAGATTAGTATCTTCCTTAGAAAGGAAAGAAGAAATAGGCAAATCTCAAAATTTACGATCAATTCATTCACTATTTCCGTTTTTAGAAGACAATTTTGTACATTTAAATTATGTGTCAGATATACTAATACCCTACCCCATCCATCTAGAAATCGTTGTTCAAACTCTTCGCTCCGGGTTGAAAGACGCCCCTTTTTTCCATTTATTACGCTTCCTTCTCTATGAGTATCAGAATTGGAATAGTCTTGTTATTCCAACTCCAAAGAAATCAAGTTCCATTGTTTCAAAAAAGAATAAAAGATTATTCTTGTTTCTATATAATTCGTATGTATGTGAATACGAATCCATCTTCATTTTTCTTTGTAACCAATTTTATCATTTACGATCAACATCTTCTGAAACTCTTTTTGAACACCTTTTTTTCTATGGAAAAAGAAAAGCTCTTGTAGAAGTCGGTTCTAATGATTTTCCGCCCGTCCGATGGTTGTTCAAAGATCCTTTCATACATTATGTTA